TTCCCCAATATGATATATGCATATGAGAAATGACAAATATCTATGATCTGCCTTCTCTATAAAGGACCCGAAATACCTTGCTTACGTATCATTGGGAAGTGCATTAACATAAATACGGCAGTAAGAAGAGGCAGTACAAAAGTGTGTAAACTATAAAAACGAGTCAAAGTGGATTGGCCGACACTAGCACTTCCACGCAATAACTCTACCAAAGGCGATCCTATTACAGGAATAGCGTCAGGTACACCCGTCACGATTTTGACTGCCCAATAACCAATTTGGTCCCGAGGTAAGGAATAACCAGTTACACCAAAAGATGCAGTCAATACACCCAAAACTACACCTGTAACCCAAGTTAATTCGCGGGGTTTTTTAAATCCCCCTGTAAGATACACACGAAATACGTGCAGAATCATCATTAGAACCATCATACTTGCTGACCATCGATGAACTGATCGGATTAACCAACCAAAATTGGCTTCAGTCATTATGTATTGAACAGAGGAAAAAGCCTCTGTAACGGTTGGACGATAGTAAAAAGTCATAGCAAAACCCGTAGCTACTTGTACTAAAAAACAAGTAAGTGTGATCCCTCCTAGACAATAAAATATGTTGACATGAGGAGGAACATACTTACTAGTTATATCGTCTGCAATCGCTTGAATCTCGAGGCGTTCCTCGAACCAATCATATACTTTATTGAGATAGGTAATCCAAGAGGACTCCCCCTCTGAGAACCGTATATGAGAATTTCATCTCGTACGGCTCAAACAGAAACACACAAATACTAGTTTCCACGAATATAGAAAGTGCAAAACTTCTTATTCTTATTCGCTTGATTCGATTTGTCCCGAAGATAGTAAGTAACAAAAAGACGGAATCTCTTCTTTCTTTGTGATGATAATGCCAAAAAATATCAAGTTGGCTCGTCCGTCTTTCTTTATGTTGATCGTTATGGGCCTCTTGAATCTTCTCTTCCCTATTTTTTTGTACGTAATGCGGATTTACTCTTGTTTTACTATTGATAGGAATTCTCTTGTTGAGACCCTATGAATCAATTAAAACCTCAGATTCATACTAGAACCACGATGATTTCGCCCCAAGCTAAACTCAAAGGTTCTCTGAGTAAAAACCATTTGATGATCACTTATTCAATGAGTAGATGTAATGACTCAACAAAATCTTTGTCCTTCGGACAAAAGAAGTCTGAAGAAAGAAAAATCGTTTGCTTTATAAAATACTTATCTGACATCTTTTTTTGAGTCCGGTCGCGAGGTCTGAATAGTAGGTATGAATCATAGTTCAAATATTTCTTTTCTTGATCTATTCTATATATTCCGTGTTCCAGATACTAGAATCAATATCTGACGAGATAGAATCATCTTGATAGAGACGACAGGCTCTTTCTCTGTATTATCAATAGGATCAATTATAACAAGTCACACGCTCATATTCCGGAAATACCGAAACAAATAAATTCCACAGTCGAACTACCAGAATGGTCTATAAATCCGAGTCTTAAGTAAATTTGTTATTTTGATCGAAAAACAAGGACTTCCTTGTTTTTATGAACCTAACTCATTGAAATTCCATCCAGTAAAACGGAAGAATTATAAATTTCCAAAATAATAGATAGGAATATCGCAAATAGAGCCATTGCGATTCCCATAAGTGGTGTAGTCCCCCAGCCCGGAGCTACTTTACCATATTCTGAATTCAATGGTTTCAATAAACTCCCTACGTTAGTTTGTCTTGGCCTAGATCTAGAACTACCTTCAACGGTTTGTGTCGCCATAAATCCTATTTAATCATTGGTTGAGATCTGTTGACTTTGTATACTATTCCGTTGTAGTTGTAAATAAACGATCTTATCGTAGATCCATTGTGATCTTGAAATTATCTCAAAATGGAAACAGCAACCCTAGTCGCCATCTCCATATCTGGTTTACTTGTAAGCTTTACCGGGTACGCCTTATATACCGCTTTTGGGCAACCCTCTCAACAATTAAGAGATCCATTCGAAGAACACGGGGACTAGACTAGTTGAAGTAATGAGCCGACCATATTATATCGGTCGGCTCATTACTTCAACTTCAGTTGAGATAATGAAAAATCATTTCGTTTTTTTAGTAGGAACCTTGGGCGGTTCTCGAAAAAAGATAGCGAAAAAAATTATCCCTAAAGTCGAGACTAAAAGGAATGTATAAACCAATGCTTCCATAGATTCGATCGTGGTTTACAATTATAGCTTCCACACCTATTCATTTGGGATCATTTACCATATAAAAAAGGGAAAAAATAAAAGAAAAGTGGGTAATTCAAGTCAAGATTTCTTAGGTACCCTATTCAATTCAAATAAAAAAAATAGAGGCGAAAGATACCGTAGCAATCTTGTATCAGACTACCTGTCTCCTTGTAGTTGGATCTCCAAGTTTTTGGAATGCTCCAAATTCCACTTGAGCATCCAAATCTGGATCAATACCAGCAAAAACATCTCTGAACAGGGTTCTAGCACCATGCCAAATGTGTCCGAAAAAGAAGAGCAAAGCAAACGTAGCATGCCCAAAAGTGAACCAACCCCTTGGACTGCTACGAAAAACACCATCGGATTTCAAAGTAGCCCGGTCTAATTCAAAAATTTCACCTAATTGGGAACGTCTAGCATATTTTTTCACAGTAGCAGGATCACTATAACTGACTCCATTGAGTTCGCCACCATAGAACTCAACGGTTACACCTACTTGTTCAACACTATACTTTGATTCTGCCCTTCTAAAAGGAACATCGGCCCTCACAATTCCGTCTCCATCTACCAAAACTACCGGGAATGTTTCAAAAAAAGTGGGCATACGGCGTACAAAAAGCTCGCGCCCTTCTTTATCTCTAAAGACGGGGTGACCTAACCACCCAACAGCTATTCCATCTCCGCTGTCCATTGATCCCGCTCTGAATAATCCCCCTTTTGCCGGATTATTACCAATGTAATCATAAAAAGCTAATTTTTCAGGAATTTTAGACCAAGCTTCCGATAAACTCAGATTTTCGGCTAGTCCAGCGCCAACTCTTCGATATATTTCTTGCTGGAAATATCCCTGATCCCACTGATAACGAGTAGGACCAAATAACTCGATTGGGGTAGTTGCTGAACCATACCACATAGTTCCAGCAACAACGAAAGCTGCAAAAAAAACAGCAGCGATACTACTAGAAAGTACAGTTTCAATATTGCCCATACGTAATCCTTTGTATAGACGTTGAGGCGGGCGGACACTAAGATGAAATAGGCCTGCTAATATGCCCAACGTACCCGCTGCAATATGATGAGAGGCTATTCCTCCCGGAACAAAAGGATCAAAACCTTCTGCGCCCCACGCCGGATTTACAGATTGTACTTTTCCAGTTAGTCCATAAGGATCAGATACCCATATTCCAGGACCGTATAAACCTGTTACATGAAATGCGCCAAAGCCAAAGCAAGCTACTCCTGAGAGAAATAAATGAATTCCAAAGATCTTGGGCAAATCCAAAGAAGGTTTTCCTGTACGTTCATCACAGAATATTTCTAGGTCCCAATACACCCAATGCCAGATGGCTGCCAAGAAACACAAGCCCGAAAACACAATATGTGCCCCTGCCACGCCTTCATAACTCCAAATACCCGGATTCGTTATAGTTCCTCCTGAAATACCCCAACCACCCCACGAATTCGTTATTCCTAAACGAGTCATGAAAGGTATAACGAACATACCTTGTCTCCACATTGGATCAAGAACAGGGTCAGAGGGATCAAAAACCGCTAATTCGTATAGAGCCATCGAACCTGCCCAACCAGAAACTAAAGCTGTATGCATTATATGGACAGAAAGCAATCGACCGGGATCATTCAATACGACAGTATGAACACGATACCAAGGCAAACCCATGGAAATACCCCTTTAGCAAAGAAAAATAGATACTATGTAACTTTATCGCATTGAAACTTATACTATGTACCTAACCTTTTCAGTGGATTCTGTATAAGAAAGGGTTACTATTTCTTCCGTTCCGTTGAAAATAACGGAAGAATTCTGTTCGTAAGAACAAAGAGAAGCAGATCTATTCTATACTCGATAAGTACCAATACGCAATGGGAGGATTGGTCCCTTTTTAGGGGAAGGAATGCATAGATACTTATTCATTATTCGAATGATCGACGAACCCGTTCGTTCAAATTTTTATTTATTTTGTCTTCCTATATAAACCTTCAATCTATGTATAAAATATAATAAACAGAAAAAAATGATGAAGACAATAAACCCATTCTTACGTTTCCATATTAAAGTGAAGTATAGTACTTAATTTTTTTCTTAAATTTAATGCCCATTGGTGTTCCAAAAGTACCTTTTCGGAGTCCTGGAGAGGAAGATGCATTTTGGGTTGACGTATAGTGCGACTTGTCAGACATATTGGGTTATACGGGATTTACCCGTTTTCTCACCCGATCGAGATATCCTCCGTTTCGCCCAAGAAATATTGTAAATATTGTATTGATTGAACCATTAATCATTCGGAGCGTGAAGTGAAATTAGATCAATTTATATTGAGGATAAATATTATCAATTAGAAGAATTTATGGTTGACTTGGACTAATAAAATAAAGTATCCAGGCTCCGTTCAGAAAATACCAAATCGATAATGGTAATATATGCGCGATTACCACTTGTATTATAGACAATTCTTATACTTATTATAGGGAGGGGTGATCTGAAACTGCCGTGCTAACCGGTATGATGAATACATCAAATAGTTTAGTTTGGGGGGAGGCATGAAACGAATTGAAAAAAAGTCGTAGCAAAAAGAAGTGGTACTGAGATCATTTGCCCTATATGTGCAAATAGAATTCGGACAGATCTTTCCCCGGAGTAGAACATAAACCTAAAAGAATTGAAAGAGCCCATTCAGGAACAAGAAAATGACATCGCGATTTTCATCTCGACGAAACAATACATCAATGAAAGGTTAATTCAATCAGTAAATTCTTTTTTTTAGGGAAGGGGCAAAAACTAATGTTTTTTGAAAAATGGAGGAAAACCCCCTTTTTTAGAAAAACGGAAATCTGTTACAAAAAAAGAGATAGGAATAGAATAGACACATTGATTCTTTTTTCGCAATTTTATTTTTGAACCGTATGCATCCAAAGGTGCACGTACGGTTCCTAAAGGATACAATTTTGTCCTAATCAACCGACTTCATCGAGAAAGATTACTTTTTTTAGGGCAAGAGGTTGATAGCGAGATCTCGAATCAACTTGTTGGTCTCATGGTATATCTTAGTATAGAAGATGATACTAAGGATCTTTATTTGTTTATAAACTCTCCCGGCGGATGGGTAATACCAGGAATAGCCATCTATGATACTATGCAATTTGTGTCACCCAATGTACATACAATATGCATGGGATTAGCCGCTTCAATGGGATCTTTCATTCTGGTCGGAGGAGAAATTACCAAACGTATAGCATTCCCTCACGCTTGGCGCCAATGAATATTTATTTGAAAAAAAAAGAAGAAGACTATGCCTTCGCCATATCGAATATGAATAATAAGTAATAATAGCATGGCACTTCGAGTTCGATATGAACAATCCATTATTGTTTTTCTTAACATGAGATTTTATATCGAGATAGTAGTATGAAACAGGGGTTATTTCCGATTTTATCTTATGTGTCGGGAGTACATTTCAGCGTCACAAACCATTTTCTTCCACACCAGAAGTCTCTTTACTGATATTTATGTTATGAAAAAAAGAGTACGAAAATGGAAAAAAAGGATCATTTTTACTTATTTTGATCGTATCAAAAAGTCAAAAAGAAACTTTGGGATTGCTAAATCACAGATGAGATAAATATAGAAAGCAACAGAACCATCATAGTATTTTTTTCTTCCTATGATACGAAAGGAAGGGTGGTAAATGGATCATTCAACGATTTGGATCGTAGGGATCCTATTTCTTTCTTCGATAGAATAGAAGGGAGGAAAAAGTAAATTCCATTGCAGAGCCGTATGCAATGAGCAAAAGATGCCTGTACGGCTGTTCAATTCTATTCTATTTTTTTCTTCTTGTTTTTTTTTATCCCTTACTTGACCCCAATCGTTCGAGATAGAAGAACCATTCATGCATAATGTTATATCAATATTATCAGGGTTATGATTCACCAACCCGCTAGTTCTTTTTATGAGGCACAAGCAGGGGAATTTATCCTGGAAGCAGAAGAACTACTGAAACTTCGCGAAACCCTTACAAAGGTTTATGTACAAAGAACGGGCAACCCTTTATGGGTTATATCCGAAGACATGGAAAGAGATGTTTTTATGTCAGCAACAGAAGCCCAAGCTCATGGTATTGTTGATCTTGTAGCGGTCGAAAATGAAAATACTGGGAATTCCGTGTAAATTCAATCCATGATTCCATTTCCAATTCAAACCATAATTCGAATTTTCTGTGATTTAATATTGAATCGAAATAATTCATAATCATAATTATCAGGTTAAGATCGATCTAAACCAAACTATTCTATCCATATATACGACATGCCAACTATTAAACAACTTATTAGAAACACAAGACAGCCAATAAGAAATGTCACGAAATCCCCCGCTCTTCGAGGATGTCCTCAGCGTCGAGGAACATGTACTAGGGTGTATGTGCGACTCGTTTAGATCATGAGTTCGAATAAATGAAACAATTTTTCCAGTACCAATTGCCAGTAACATAGGATAGATAGAGTGGAAGAAGGGTATTTATTACCTAAAAATGAGGATCTATCGATCTATCATATATATACCTATCTATCATAATACCTATATTGTTTGTGTATGGAATTTATGGTTTCCATTGGTGCAAATCCAATCACCTCCATTTGAGATGAGAAGAAATTCCCCATTGGTAGCAAATAGTTATCCATTAAGCGGAGGAAATAGTACTATAAGAAGCAAAAAATCATGTTCTTATTCTTGAAAGAACGGACTAACAAGGTCAGCTACCTAGCCAACTTTTATAATTAAATGCCGTCACTGTATGGATAGCCTTTTTTGTGAAAAGAGCTATCTATTATTGTATAATTGATGGGTAGAGCCAAAGATTGTGAACTATACAAGTTCACAATAACATTTGATTAAATGAAATGAAAGAGGAGGCTCCGGTGTATAGAGAGGACCTCACCGTTTACGAAGTAACCATAGAAACGACGGAACCCACTATTTTGATTTTTTTAGTATCAATAAAATTTCTTATTTCCAAGTAAAATGTCTGGAAGGAATAAAAAATCGTGGTCGGGAAGGTCATAGTAGCAAAAGCCATTGGAATTTTTATTTTATATATTGGAATAATCCGTTTTGTTATTAAGCAACCGGGGAATAAAAGGATGACTGAAAGAAGAAAAATCAATTAGTTATTCATTAAAGTTTAATTTGATTCAATGACCAGAGTTAAACGAGGATATATAGCTCGGAGACGTCGAACAAAAATTCGTTTATTTGCATCAACCTTTATAGGGGCTCATTCAAGACTTACTCGAACGGCTACTCAACAGAAAATGAGAGCTTTGGTTTCCTCTCATCGAGATAGGGGAAGACAAAAAAGGGATTTTCGTCGTTTGTGGATCACTCGGATAAATGCAGTAACTCGTGAAAAGGGGGTATTCTATAGTTATAGTCGATTAATACACAATATGTACAAGAAGCAATTGCTTCTTAATCGTAAGATACTTGCACAAATAGCTATATCAAATAAGAATTGTCTTTACATGATTTCCAATAAGATTCTCAAATAAAGGAAATTCTAAAGTGATATTAATATATAGAAATGATTGAAAAAGAATTCCCGGAGTCCCTTCTCCGGGAAGATAGAATAAATTAAGATTAAGTAGTAGGAATGAACGAACATCTTTCAATAAAAAAAAGATTTCTTCTTCCCCTATTTGTTGTTTCTTATAACACAAGAAGAAAACCTGGATTCTAGACTTTTTCAAACAAAAAAGAAATCCGAGCTTGAGTTCCGATTGGAGTTTTGGGTAAATTGAGGAGTATGTCTATTTATTTCTGGTTCTATGACCAGTAGTTCTAGGGATCGACTCGGCTCTCTCAAATTGTTTCTCATTATTAAGAAAAGGTAACAAAGATAAAATACGAGCTTGCTTTATAGCAATAGTAATTAATCGTTGTTGTTTCAAGGTCAATTTATTCACCCGTCTAGATAATATTTTTCCTTGTTCACTAATAAATCGACTAATTAAACTCATATTTCTATAATCAATTCGATCCCCCGATTCAATTGGGGGATAACGCCTACGAGAAGATCGCTTAGATTTACGAAAGGGTTGCTTGGATTTATCCATGGGTTTTTCCTTTTCTCTAAAATTATATTTTTTTTATTCATTTCAGATCCGACCAAAATAAGGTTTTATTTGTATTATATATGTGAACTTCCCCCTTTTCCTGCTTCCTGCCCCTTGGATTGGAAAGATCGAACACACGTTCCGCTCGATCTATTTCTTTATTTCCCCGTGAATCGTATGCTTGTTACAATAGCGACAAAATTTTCTCAAGTCTAATCGACTAGGCGTATTGTGTCGATTCTTTTGAGTAATATATCTAGAAATGCCCGGCGATTCTTTATTGACACCATTTTGGACACAATTGGTACATTCCAAAATAACTATAACTCGGACATCTTTACCCTTGGCCATAAACCTCCTTTACATTTTGAATCGACTTAACTCTTCTATTTTCGATCCGAACCGAAGAATACGAAAATAACAAAAAAAAATCAATAGAAGTTACTAACTAGAAATTCCATTTCTAAAGATTTCGTTGTAATTCAAATTAATATGAATAGAATATATAGTAATAATGTAAGTAATACAATTTTTTTCTAACTATCAATTATTCCTATGCTAATCCCAGCATTTAAGGATCCTCTTTCTATGCTATGATGGATTTCGTGCAGCCCGCCCTAGACTGTACTCCCCTTTCCATTTATGTTCTCCAAAATAGGATCTTAGATCCACAGGATTTTTGCTGAGGTTCAATACACTTTCTCTTTCCTTCCTATCCTAAAGAACTGAATGAAAAAAGGGTGGACGGGGTTTTAGTCACATCACGTATAATTGTATCCCAAATTTTCTTTATTTTTTGCATATCAATAACTAGAATTAAAAAAAGGGGAATGACAAAGCATCTGGGAATAAACGATTAATTTCTATCAATAAACCCGCTAAAGACCCAAACCAGAGAGTAGTTAGCACAGGGGCCGTGGAGAGATATGTTTTTATATCTCGCATTGAAAATCCTCCTTCTTTATTGTAATACATATATGGTCGGATGCTGTAGTTCAAGATCATTTGTATTTTTTTTACGTTAGGTTTCAGATATATATAATTCTTTTATTATATGAAACCAAAAATAAGAAATGACAAGAAAATTGTATATGGATAGAAGAGAAAATCACGATGTGGAAAACAATACATGGATTTTGTACAATGATACTGTACAAAAATTTGGAAAAGGGATGTAGCGCAGCTTGGTAGCGCGTTTGTTTTGGGTACAAAATGTCACGGGTTCAAATCCTGTCATCCCTACCTATTACTTCTCCTATGGGCAGTAACGAGGGATTAATATTAATTAAGTGAAATCGATTCAAATTGGACAGAATCCTTTTTCATTTTTGCATACCGATCGATGTATGCAAGCAAGATGGATTGGAGGTACAAAAAAATCCTTTTCTTTCCAATCGTATCCCCTGTCATAAGAAAGCGCTCTTAGTTCAGTTCGGTAGAACGCGGGTCTCCAAAACCCGATGTCGTAGGTTCAAGTCCTACAGAGCGTGATTCCGTTTATGTTATGCCGAATAAAACTTAACAAAACACAGTTGAATTGCTACTTGAATTTGACCCCCTCCTTACAGGAGGTCAATCAAAAAAATATTATTCAATCAAAGGTCCAACTGATCACCGCGTCTGTAT